GCCACTATAATTTTGAAAATGAACGTTTAAATGTCCTTCAAAAGTAAGTAAATAGATTCGAAACATATAAAATGCGGTTAATCCCGCTGTAAACCAAGCTATTATTGCGAAAATTGGTGAATACAACCAAGTATCATTAAGAATTTCATCTTTGGACCAAAAACAAGCAAGAGGCGGAATACCACAAAGAGAAAGTGTACCTAATAAAAAAGCGGTTTTGGTAATTGGGATATGTTTTGTTAAACCCCCCATATAAACCATATTCTGACTTTTATTTGGAGAATATCCAACAAGAGTTTCCATTGAATGAATAACGGATCCGGATCCTAAAAATAATAATGCTTTCGAATAAGCATGAGTAATCAAATGAAATAAAGCACTTCGATAAGACCCCATACCTAGAGCTAACATCATATAACCCAATTGAGACATTGTGGAATAGGCTAAACCTCTCTTAATGTCTTTTTGAGCAAGGGCAAAAGTAGCCCCGAATAATATTGTTATTACTCCTACCAAAGAGATGAAATTCATTATGTGAGGGATGACTATGAAAAGAGGAATAAGCCGAGCTACAAGAAAAATGCCCGCAGCTACCATAGTAGCAGCATGTATAAGAGCCGAAATAGGAGTAGGCCCCTCCATGGCATCCGGTAACCATACATGAAGGGGAAATTGTGCAGATTTAGCAACCGCACCGGAAAATAATAGAACGGCACAGAAAGTAACAAATAAAAAATTGACTTCATTATGATTATTAGAAATCAAGTTATTGAATATTTTGAATAAATCTCGAAATTCGAAACTCCCTGTTATCCAATAAAAACCTAAAATTCCTAATAATAAACCAAAATCCCCAACACGATTAGTTACAAATGCCTTTTGGCAAGCATTTGCAGCAACAGGCCGTGTGAACCAAAACCCTATTAATAGATATGAACACATTCCTACCAATTCCCAAAAAATATAAATTTGTATCAAATTAGAACTAGTAACTAATCCTAACATAGAAGTACTGAAAAAACTCATATAAGCAAAAAATCTCAAATATCCTTGATCATACGACATATAATTATCACTATAAATAAGAACCATAATTCCAATAGTAGTGATTAATATTGACATAATAGAAGTAAGCGGGTCGATCAAGTAACCGAATTCTAAAGAAAAATCATTATTAATGATCCAAGACCATACATATTGATAGATAGAACTGCCATTTATTTGCTGAATAAACAGATTGATCGAAAAAATCATGACTATACTTAACAAAAAAACACTTTGAAAAGCCCACATACGGCGAAGACTTTTTGTTGCCGACGGAAAAAGAAGAAGTCCCGCTCCTATTAACATAGGAACTGGAAGTGGAAGGAAAGGTATTATCCACGAATATTGATATGTCTGTTCCATAAAAAAGTTTTTTATTCTTAATTGATTGTTTACGATTTACCGGATCCTACCCCCTTTCAATTTCAAAACAAAAGGGGTCAATAAAAAAATCAAGAGATGTACTAACTTAAAGATATTTTTCGAATTTTATATATTATCTGGGTCTTTCCAAATTAAATATTAAAATAAAGAAGTTACAATTGGGCAAATGATATGACCTACTTGTTCATAAAAAGCGAATTTAGTTATTAACTAAGATTTGTTTATACAAATTAAGTTATTAACTAAGATTTTTCTTAAAATAACGAAAATACAAAATTTCATTATTATTAAATCACTTTATATTCATAAAGTAATGATAAAAAATTACACTAAAAAGAAATCTGATATGAATCGATATGAATCATAGGATTAACTAAGGTACAATTTTTGTACAAATCTCGCTTTTTAGTCAGTTTATTCTAAATCATTAACTAGTTTCAGTATGAAACTGATTGATTAGTTTCCGTTTCAATAAAAAAACATTTATAGGAAACGCTATAATATCTAACATTTTATATTTTCTATAAGATTTTTTTTTATATTTATCATTTATATTTATCAAAAAAGGGGGTAAAATAAAATCAAATTTAATAAAAAAATAACGAAGATTTTTTTAACAAAGCGTGTATCTTTTAACAGATTCATTACTTTAATTACTAGTTTGATTCGAATTTTAAAATGGAATTTCGAAGTATTCTTTACTCAAGTTTGACCAATTAATAGAAAAAATTAAAGTTTTCATTAGGCTTTTCATTAGGCAATGGGTTCTTAAAGGGTTCTTAAATCCTTTTTATGTAGAAAAAAAATTTTATTCTATTTTTAGAGTAAGATTTTGTACTATTTTCGCACATTTTTTATCTATATATATATATATTTTTTTGTTTTCTCTAGTATTATATTATCTAATTATTCTCTAGAAAATAACTAGATAATGAATATATTCGTTTTGACCAATAGATGTCTTTCACATCCAACTATAACAACGAGTAACCTCTTAATTTTTAAATGGCAGTTCCAAAAAAACGTACTTCTATATCAAAAAAGCGTATTCGTAAAAATATTTGGAAAGGGA